GCCCGGCCTGCCGGCCCGCTCTGAAGAATTCATGGGTCGGCAGGCGGGCGAGACAGAATGGGCGGGCACTACTAACCAAGCCAAGCCCAGTTCCCGCCGATAGGCGCTGGTAGCTTGCTTCCAAGCCTTGCCTTATATGATAGTTGTGGCCATGGCCCGAAGGAGCCTTAAGCACTTGTACAATGCTTCAAGTCAAGGCTCCCTCCCACTCGTTGCCCAGAGCCTTGACTTTCCATGTTTTTAGTCAAATGCGCGCTAGCGCGCTACAACTAGCACTTTTTTCTCTGATAGGCTCGCTTCTTCAAGCTCCGCCCCTTATTGAAAAAAAAAGCGCTAACGCGCCTTTACTTTTTTTTATTATATAATACCTTCTTTCTACTTCTTTCTCAAAGTAAAGCAAGCCACCTCATAGATAGTAAAAAGGATAGCGCAGAGTTGAGGTCCAGATGGTATGGTATCGCCACAAACCCTTGATCCCAGCTGCCTCGCTAGCGAAGGATCTTGCCCTGAGTGATTTACAGGGAGAGGCACAGTACCGGAGTCAGAATCGAGAGGATCAGATGAATGGGGGAGAGAACTACTATTGAAAAAAAGGAATCGTACTCTTTGCAGCCTCCTGTTCACTCCACTTTCAGATAGTTCTTTTTGAAGTAAACTGAATGACTGTCTCCTATAGTTTTGAAGCTGGATCTCGGAACTAAGGAAAGCAACTCTTACAAAAAGGTAATAAATAGGCTGAACGTCCATTAGAGTGTTTGAAAGCCCTGAATCCTTACTCTGTACGGAGCAGTAGGCTGGAGTTAGAGTCCGTATCCGTACCGTACTACTTGCCTGGAGTAGGAAAGAGTGTTCTATCTGTTTTTTAGCCAGTCACTGGTAGTGCGCGGGGTTCGCAATACAATAGTGACTTAGGTTTATTTCTCTCTGTTCGCTATAGTCCATTAGTGGTATAAAGTCTAATCCTTCTTGTCCGGTAAGCAAGCAGGGGAACGGCCCCTTCTGGCCTTTGCTTGTTTACTTTCGTCCACCTTCTCAGTCCCCGGTCGGTGCCACAGGACTTTTTCCTCCTAATTCACTCGAAGCATAGTTTGATCTCCAAATTCTTGGAAGTTCTACTTAGACGGTTTCACGGGGGTACATCTTGACTCGTCTAGAGCGAATATGCCGCTGATGCATAAGGCAGTGTGGCACCTGCTGAATCATATATAATTTTTAGCTAGGCCTCACGCACACAAAGACCTGAACATTGCGTTAGACCGGTTGGTCAAAATAGAAAAAAGACGAGCTGCTAACATGGAACGAGCCTCTCTTTCCTTGTTGCGGCTGGTCGCCTTAGTTCAGTCGAATGACTTTTTAGAGGCGAAACCAAACCGCCTGACATCTATACAGCCTCACTTCCAAGGATAATCGAAAAATTTCCCTATTGTCCCCACTTCTACTTCCCCTCTACACCCTTCCCTAAAGCCTGGTCCGTCCAACGAAAGGAATTCTGGTCTTTGCTCCGAATATTCCGAAGTTGAGGATCAGGAGGTTATTGGTACTGCTGCTGTGGACTTCTTTTCGAATTGATTCTCTAAAGGTACCAGCAATCCTTCTAGTCCTTTACTTGATGCTATTCCTGTTCTAGTTGATGCCAATATGAATTTCTCTCTATGCACTCTTCCCACGGAGAAGGAAATTAGGCTTTATCGAAATTCTCTCATTCATGATTCTGCCATTCTCACTTTTGGAAGGGCGAGAGGGCTTGGAATGAATTCTTTGAGGGCCTATATTTATATTAGATGGAGGAAAAGCTCTACTTATACGGAGAGGGGGGGCTCCCTAACCAGCTTTATCAATAAAGACATTGCTTCTTCATGGATTGGTTCCTCAAGGTGACTTTCCGCAATAAGATCAATAATAGAACTCCTGAACGAAAGCTGACTCCACTGGGGTGAGAACTCCCTTTTACCAGGCAGAAAGCATCCTCTCTTCTAGTTTAGCCCTGCTATCGAAAGCTAAAGCTTCTGTTACTGACTGTACGCCTACTTCTCTTCCTCGCTCTTCACCGGTTGGAATGGAATAGGGCTCGAAAGGCTTTCTTCCATGGCCATAGCCTGCTTTATCCATAATGGCTTTTTGGGCTATAAAGCTGCTTTTCATCTCTCTTTCCCCTTCCGCTTACTGAAGAACTGGATAACATGCTAAAATCCTTGCTCCGGTGGCTGGAAAGGCTACCTCTCTCCTTTTGCTTTTGCCATCTTCCCGTTCTTGTCTACGATAATGGAATTCATTCTTTCCCGGTAAAAGGTAAAAAAAGGCATCAATTCATGCTACTGATACTGAGTCAGAGAAAGAGCCCTCTTTCTTGATTTCACACATAGGACCCTCTTTCCCTTCTTTTCTAGTTGACCTCTAAAGAGATTCAAGCCAATCGATTCAATAGAAGGCATTAAGCAGACAGAGCGAGAAGAGAGGATATCCTTTATCCTGTTGCAGCTTTCATGAAGGCTTTCATTGA